AATGAAGAGCCTGACTAAAGGACTATCGTGATAGGATAAAAAATGTAGAACCATAAATCTACCTTCATTACACCCAACAGAATTAAACTGTCACCACAAGCATCAAAAGCCAACGTGCACCATACACCAAGATGTAAAGAAAAACTATTAACCTAGAAAAGTAAGCTAATTAAAGCTAATGGGTTCATACCCCATAAATAGAGTAAACACTCTCTTCTCTAATGCCCAGTAACTCAACCAAAATCCTATTACTAACTACACTAGTAAGAGGTGTGTTAGTGGCCGTGTCCTCCAACTCATGATTTGGTGCATGAATAGGACTAGAGGTCAACTTAATATCATTTATCCCACTGATATCTAACACTAAAAATATATACAATACAGAAGCCTCACTAAAATACTTTATCGTCCAAGTATTGGCTTCAGCAACACTGCTATTTATGGTAGTAATAAAAACGCTAGCAGAGGACCTATTCTCACTCTCCTTTATAGAAACTTCATATACACCAATAATCATCTGTACTCCCTTGATATTAAAGAGAGGTGCAGCACCATTTCACTGGTGATTCCCAGGGGTAATAGAAGGACTGAGATGAGAAAACTGTGGGCTATTAATAACAATTCAAAAAGCAGCACCACTGATGTTAATATCATATCTGATCGAAATTAACGTCTTTACATCGAGAATTATCCTAACATCAACAATTATAGGAGCAATTGGAGGACTCAACCAAACATCAATACGAAAGATCATAACATATTCATCCATCAACCACACCGGTTGAATACTAGCCGCATTAATCACAGGAGATAATTTATGACTTACATACTTTATAATCTACTCAACGCTAGTATTAACTGTATTATCAGCCATTAAACTGTCCAGAGTATCATTTATTAATCAAACCCTCTTAACAAACAAGGAAGCCATACTAACAAAATTCATAATATTCACATCGCTGCTATCCTTGGGCGGGTTACCCCCCTTCCTAGGGTTTCTACCCAAATGAATTGTTATCCAAGAAATAATTGCAAACAAAATAATACCCATAGCAACAATCATAGTAATTACATCACTAATTACACTATACTACTACCTAAAAATCTCATACTCAAGATTCATAATTCTAGGTGAAGAGCCCAAGTGAAACCTCCAATCCCATAAAAACAAAACAACCAAAAAAATTAGAGCTATAATTATATCATCAATCTCATTAACAGGAATATTAATATGCAGAATCATAGCTGGGATAATTTAAAACTCCTTTAGGCCTTAAGTTAAAAAAACTAATAACCTTCAAAGCTATAAATAAAGGGCCATAACCTTTAGGCCTTGGTAAGCTTACATAACCTACCCCTACAGAATTGCATTCTGTTATCACAACGTGAATACAAGGCTAAATAATAGTGGAAGAGTCACGTACTAACCTCCTAAATAGATTTACAGCCTACCGCCTACTCATCTGTCTCAGCCACTCCACTAATTATTAACCGATGGTTATTCTCAACAAATCATAAAGACATTGGAACACTATACTTTGTATTCGGTGCCTGATCAGGAATGGTCGGAACATCACTCAGAATACTAATTCGAACAGAATTAGGACAACCTGGATCTCTAATTGGAGACGACCAGATCTACAATGTCATCGTTACTGCCCACGCATTTGTTATAATTTTCTTTATGGTTATACCAATCATAATTGGTGGATTCGGGAACTGACTAGTACCACTTATGCTAGGAGCCCCGGATATGGCATTCCCACGAATAAACAACATAAGATTTTGATTACTCCCACCATCACTAACACTACTACTTACTAGTAGAACAGTAGAAAGTGGGGCAGGGACTGGATGAACAGTTTACCCCCCTCTTGCAAGAGGGATTGCCCATGCAGGAGCATCCGTAGACCTAGCCATCTTTTCTTTACACTTAGCGGGTGTATCATCAATTCTGGGAGCAGTAAATTTTATCTCAACAACAATCAACATAAAGCCAAAAAATATAAAACCCGAGCGAATTCCACTATTTGTATGGTCTGTCGCCATCACAGCCCTACTTCTACTACTGTCCCTACCAGTATTGGCCGGAGCAATCACTATGCTATTAACTGACCGCAACCTAAATACATCATTCTTTGACCCAGCCGGAGGTGGAGATCCAATTCTATATCAACACTTATTCTGATTCTTCGGGCACCCTGAAGTCTACATTCTAATTCTACCAGGATTTGGTATAATCTCTCACATTATCTGCCACGAAAGAGGAAAAAAGGAGGCATTCGGAAATCTAGGAATAATCTTTGCAATATTAGCAATTGGCTTACTAGGGTTTGTTGTATGGGCCCACCATATGTTTACAGTAGGAATAGATGTTGACACACGAGCATACTTTACATCAGCAACAATAATCATTGCAGTACCAACAGGGATTAAAATCTTTAGATGACTTGCAACTATATATGGATCACAATTAACATACAGACCCGCCTGTCTGTGGGCAATAGGTTTTGTATTCCTGTTCACAATAGGAGGGCTAACGGGAGTAGTACTTGCAAACTCATCAATCGACATCGTACTACACGACACTTACTACGTAGTAGCTCACTTCCACTATGTACTATCAATAGGAGCAGTATTTGCAATCATAGCAGGATTCATTCAATGATTCCCACTATTTACCGGACTTACCATAAACCCCAAATGATTAAAGGCCCAATTCGCCGTCATATTCACGGGAGTAAATATAACATTCTTCCCACAACACTTCCTAGGACTAGCCGGAATACCTCGACGATACTCTGACTACCCAGATGCCTACACTACATGAAACATCATCTCATCAATAGGATCAACCATTTCATTCGTAAGAGTAATAATATTCCTATTCATTATCTGAGAAAGCATCACATCAAATCGACAAATCCTATTCCCAACCCAAACAAGAAACTCAATTGAGTGGATTCAAAACTTCCCACCAGCAGAACACAGATACTCAGAATTACCTTCAATCTCGGTAGTTAACTAACACCAATCACCAATCTAATGTGGCAGATAAGTGCGGTGGATTTAAGCTCCACACATAAAGTTTTAGTAACCTTCATTAGAACCAATGACAACATGATTAAATATAAGACTACAAGACGGAGCATCTCCCATCATAGAACAACTGATCTTCTTCCACGACCATACATTAATAATTATACTAATAATCATCACAACCGTAATATACATAATAACCACCCTACTTTGAAACAAACACACTAGACGATTTATATTAGAAGGACAGCTAATTGAGACCACATGAACAATCGCACCAGCAATCATCCTAGTATTCATCGCGATACCATCCTTACGACTTCTATATCTAATAGACGAAATTCACAACCCAACAATAACCTTAAAAGCAGTAGGACACCAATGATACTGAAGATATGAATATTCAGACTTCACAAAATTGGAATTTGACTCTTACATAATTCCGCAAGAGGAAAATCAAGCAAGAACCTTCCGACTATTAGACACAGATAACCGAATTGTACTACCCATAAATTCACCAATTCGATTAGTAGTAACAGCAGCAGACGTGCTACACTCATGAACAATTCCAAGACTAGGGGTGAAAACAGACGCCACACCGGGACGATTAAATCAAACAAGATTTTCAATCAATCACCCAGGTGTCCTATACGGACAATGCTCAGAAATCTGTGGAGCAAATCATAGATTTATGCCTATTACAATCGAAAGAGTATCGGCAAATCACTTCATTAATTGAGTCTCAAGCCTAAGAGAATCATCAGATGACTGAAAGCAAGTAATGGTCTCTTAAACCAGTTCATGATAACCTAGCAAATATCTCTGATGACGAAGGATTAGTTAATATTATAATATCAGAATGTCAAACTGAAGTAATCAACAAATGATATCCTTTTATACCACAAATAATACCTATAGAATGAATAATCCTGTACATTACATTTCTAGCAACACTCCTAATATTCAACATTATAAACTACTTCATACAATCACCAAACAAAAATAACACGACAAAACCTACCATCAACGTTAACAACATAAACTGAAAATGATAAGAAACCTATTCTCAATCTTTGATCCAACAACAGAAATCAACAGACTACCCATAAACTGAACAAGTACAATGGTAGGACTCCTATTGATTCCAACAAGAATTTGACTAACACCATCACGAAATAGAATAGCACTAAACTTACTAATAAATAAACTCCATGCAGAAATAAAAACAATCTTAAGAAAGGGAGACCAAAACAAAGGAAACTCATTCATTTTCACCTCATTATTCCTCATAATCCTAATAAATAACTTCCTGGGACTATTCCCATACATCTTCACCAGAACAAGACACTTAACACTCACACTAACACTAGCACTGCCGCTATGAATAACATTCATACTATTCGGATGAATAAAAAACACAAATCACATATTTGAACACTTAGTACCACAAGGTACACCAACAATATTAATACCATTCATAGTCATTATTGAAACAATCAGCAATCTAATCCGCCCAGGAACACTAGCAGTACGCTTAACAGCAAACATAATTGCTGGTCACCTTCTACTAACCTTACTAGGAAATAATGGACCCACAATAAGCCACACCTTACTAACTGTACTAATTATTGCACAAATCCTCTTATTAATCCTAGAATCAGCCGTAGCCATTATTCAATCATACGTATTCGCAATCCTAAGAACCTTATATTCTAGAGAAGTAAACTAATGTCAACCCAAGAAAACCACTCATTCCACATAGTAAATAAAAGACCATGACCACTCACAGGAGCTATCGGAGCAATAGTAACCCTGATAGGACTAATTAAATGATTTCACCAATACAACAACAGCCTACTAGGAGTCGGAACAGTAATTACTCTATTAACAATAATCCAATGATGACGAGACGTAACACGAGAGGGAACCTATCAAGGATTACACACTAAAACGGTTACAAGAGGGCTACGATGAGGAATAATCCTATTCATTATTTCAGAAGTCCTATTCTTTGCATCATTCTTCTGAGCCTTTTTCCACAGAAGATTATCACCCACAATCGAACTAGGATCAGCATGACCTCCCACAGGAATCCAACCATTTAATCCTATACAAATCCCATTATTAAATACAGCAATTCTACTTGCCTCAGGAGTAACCGTAACATGAGCACACCACGGACTACTAGAAAATAACTTCAGACAAGCAACACAAGGCCTATTCTTCACAGTCCTACTAGGCCTTTACTTTACTGCACTACAAGCATACGAATACATTGAAGCACCTTTCACAATCGCTGATTCAGCATACGGATCAACCTTTTTCATGGCCACGGGATTCCATGGGCTTCACGTAATTATCGGAACAACATTTCTAACCACATGTTTATTACGACAAACAACTCTACACTTCTCATCAAACCACCACTTTGGATTTGAAGCAGCAGCATGATACTGACACTTCGTAGACGTGGTATGACTATTCCTATATATCTCAATCTACTGATGAGGAAGATAATAAATTATTCATCTAATACAAGTAAGTATACTTGACTTCCAATCAAGAAATTTGTGCAAAACAAGATGAATAATATCAACAGTTATAACGATATCAGCAATAACAATTATAATTTCAACCATCGTAATAATAGTAGCAACACTAATTTCAAAAAAAACTCACGAAGAACGAGAAAAGAGATCCCCCTTCGAATGCGGATTCGACCCAAAGAACTCAGCACGACTGCCATTCTCATCACGATTCTTCCTAATTGCAGTCATCTTCATAATCTTTGATGTAGAGATTGCACTACTACTACCAATACCAATTACTATAGCAACATCAAACATAAAATCATGAATGCTAATTAGATCTGTATTCCTACTAATCCTAATCCTCGGACTTTATCACGAATGAAACCAGGGATCACTAGAATGAAGAAATTAACCGGAGGGGATTATAGTTAATAATAACATTTGAGTTGCATTCAAAAAGTACTACCAAATAGTTAATCTCAAAGTGAGAAGCAAATATTGCAATCAGTTTCGACCTGATCCTTGATACTAACCATATCCTTACTTTAACTTGATCGAAACCAAAAAGAGGTATATTATTGTTAATAATAAAACTGAATTAAATATTCCGTTCAAAGAAGTGAACAGAAAGAGTGAATGCTGCTAACTTATCACTATAGCGGTTAAAATCCGTTTACACTTCTATTTATATAGTTTACTAAAAACATTACACTTTCACTGTAAAAATAAAGACCAACTTTTATAAATAACACTCAAAGGAATAAATCCTCATTGACATCTTCAGTGTCACGCTCTGAAATATAAGCTATTCAAGTAATAAATCAACATAAACAATAGAACAACCCACATAACAAAAAACCCCAAAAATAACTTCAAGCTTCTATGTTGAACTCACTGATTAACCTTACCGAAATTAAAAAGAACCCAATATAAACCCTGCCCACCAAAATACTCTATCCAACCAGAATCAAAAACCCGTATAGACCTATAACCAAGCCCCAACGGGCCGAAAGAAACACCATAAGTAGAAAAAAATGGCATAAACCACATAGACCCAGAAAAAGAGGAAACCCTATAATAATACATAGAAAGCAAATAGTCACCAAAGCTAAAGCCAGCTATCTCATAACCAATAAAGCCTCCCAAACTAACAAAAAAGAAAGTAAGAAACCTTAAATAATAAGGCAAGCAAATAACCGAAGGAGTAGGACAAATCAATCACATCAAAGCCCCACCTCCCAAAACAGATAAAACCAACAAACCAACCATACCCATAACCATATTATAATTAGTATCGACCATGGAATACAAAGAAACAAAATTAAAATCACCACACAATACAAAATAAAATAAACGAAAGGAATAACAAACAGTTAAACCAGTAGAGACAAATAATAAAAGAAAGCCAAATACATTCACATATCTCATAGAAATCATCTCCAAAATAAAATCCCTAGAATAAAACCCAGCCAAAAACGGCATACCACAAAGAGCAAAGCTAGAAACTATTAAACAAGAAGAAGTAAAAGGTATATAGACAGATAGTCCACCTATAAAACGGATATCCTGAGAGTCCCCTATGGAATGAATAACCCCCCCAGCACACATAAACAGCAAGGCCTTAAACAACGCATGAGTTAACAAATGAAAAAAAGCTAAACTAGAAAGACCTACAGAAACAGTCATAATTATCAAGCCCAACTGTCTGAGAGTCGACAAAGCAATAATCCTCTTTAAATCATACTCAAAATTAGCCGCCAGACCAGCCATAAACATAGTTAAAGCAGAAACCAACAATAAAATAGTATTCAACAAACAACTAAATGAAGGACTAAAACGAATTAACAGATAAACACCAGCTGTAACCAAAGTAGACGAGTGAACCAAGGCAGAAACAGGAGTTGGAGCCGCTATTGCCGCCGGCAATCAAGAAGAAAAGGGAATCTGGGCACTTTTAGTCATAGCCGCCAGAACAACAAGAAAAGAAATCAACTCCATCTCAATAGAGCCAGCCATAAACTCCAAATAGTAAATAAAATTTCAACTACCAAAATTAATTATTCAAGCAATAGCCATCAATAAAGCCACATCACCAATTCGATTAGATAAAACGGTCAACATACCAGCACCATAAGACTTTACATTCTGATAATAAATTACCAAACAATAAGACACCAAGCCTAAGCCATCCCAACCCAGCAAAATTCTAATTATATTAGGACTAACAATCAAAAACATTATAGAAACCACAAACATTAAAACCAACATAATAAAACGAAAAATATTAAAATCACCAGACATATAGTCATCACTATACAAAATAACCAACGAAGAAATAATAAAGACAAAGCCCAAAAATAACAAAGATATTCAATCAAACAAAAAAGTTATAACGACTGATCTACCATTCAATCTAATAATCCCCCAATCAACAAAATAAACCAAATCACTCAAAACAAGATAGACCCCACAAAAACAACAAAATCAACCCATACCAAACAAAAAGACAAATCTAGCAAAACAAATAGAAATCGGTATCATAATCTAAAATAAATCTATATCATTGGCACCACAAACCAACATTTTACATTAAACTATTCAGATTAAACACACAAATCAACTTATATCCAAAAGACAGTTAAATCAACCTTAAGAATAACTAAATTAAGAGGAAACCAATGCAAAAACAACAACATAAACTCACGAACATAGCCCAAAGAACAAGAATAAAGACCAGAAAAAAGAGCACCATGCTGACTATAAGAATACATATAAAGAGTATAAGCTGCCCCAAAGAAAGACAAAAAAACCAACACAAACATAAGATATCATGACCAAGAAACCAAACCACTCAACAAACCAATCTCACCCAAAAGGTTAAGAGAGGGGGGTGCAGCCATATTACAAGCACTCAACAAAAATCATCACATAGCCATTCTAGGCATCAAATTAACTAAACCCCTATTAATTAGCAAGCTACGTCTACCAAATCGCTCGTAAGAAATATTAGAAAGACAAAAAAGACCAGAAGAACACAAACCATGAGCAATTATTAAAGCAAAAGAACTACAAACCCCCCAATAACTCATAGTTATAATACCACCAATAACCATGCTTATATGAGCGACAGACGAATAAGCAATCAATGACTTCAAATCAGTCTGTCGCATACAAAATAAACTAACCAACAAACCACCAACCAAGCTCAAAACAACTCAAATAAAACCAATACTAAACCCAAACCTAAACAATACCGGAAAAACCCGAAGAAGACCATAGCCGCCTAGCTTCAGCAAAACACCAGCCAAAATTATTGAACCAGAAACAGGGGCTTCCACATGAGCCTTAGGAAGCCACAAATGAACCAAAAACATGGGCATCCTAACCAAAAAAGCAAGAACTATACAAACATAAAATAAACCACTAACAGAAACGCCACCCCGTAACAAACAAAGAAATAATGAGCCCAGTGAACCATAAATAAACAAAATACCAACCAACAGGGGAAGAGAGGCCAACAAAGTATAAAACAACAAATAAATACCAGCTTGAACACGCTCAGGTTGATAGCCCCAACCCAAAATAAGAAGCAAAGTAGGGATCAATCTACTTTCAAAGAAAATATAAAACGAAAGTAAACTAACTCTTCTAAAAGTACAATACAACATGACAACAAGAAAAATAACAACAAAAAGGAAAAGACCAGAAAAATACCCAGAGCGAAATACAGACTCTCTAGCCAAAACCATAAGAACGCAAATCCACAAACTTAATAAAACAAGACCATAAGAAATCACATCACACCCAAAAAAATAACCCAAGCTGCCCCAACAGAAAAAATAAGGGAAAGAAAAAAAATAAACAAAAGAAACAACAAACAACAGAGAACAAACCAATCACCAAGAACCCGGAAAAATACACAACGGGATTAAAAAGAACAAAAAACAAAGAAACCTTAACATTGAAGAACTCTATAAGAACGAAAATAATCATTTCCATGACTACGAATCATGGAAACCAGAATTGACAGGCCCAGTGAGCCCTCACAAACAGAAAAAACTAAAAAATAAACAACAAAAAACAAGCTATAATTCAACCCACACAAATAAAAATAAACCGAAAGATAAAGAACCAAAACAATAAACTCCAAACTCAACAAAGTAACCAACAAATGCTTACGACTAGAGGAAAATGACCAAATACCACAAAAATAAAGAACAAAAAGATAGAATCACATTGACATTAAAAGTTTTAATAATTTAACAAAAATATTGGTCTTGTAAACCAAAAATAAGGAATCAACTTTTAAAACTTCAGAGGAAAGGCATAAATACCATTTCATTAATCCCCAAAACTAACATTTTAAATAAAATACCCCCTGATATAACTAAACTATTAATATCAACAAGAATAATAACAAGAATAATATCAACACAAATAAAACACCCACTAGCAATAGGAATAATATTACTCCTACAAACCATAATAACATGTCTAATCAGAGGAACCATATACAAAAGATTTTGGTTCTCATACATCCTATTTATAATCATAATCGGGGGAATACTCGTACTATTCATGTACATAACAAGACTAGCATCAAATGAAATATTTTACCCAACAAGCAAAATAATAATAACTGCAATAATTATATCACCAACAATAATATACCTCATACCAGATCAAACAAACAACAAAGAAATAAACACCCACGAATGCACGTCAGAAGACGAAATCATAACAACGACAACAATAATATACAACCAAATCACAGGAATAATAACAATTATACTAGCAATCTATATACTACTAACATTAATCGTAGTAGTAAACATCATCAACATCTCAAGGGGACCACTACGACACACAAACTAATGAACAAACCCATACGAAATAGACACCCACTAATCAAAATTGCAAACGGGGCCCTAGTAGACTTACCAACCCCATCAACAATCAGAGGATGATGAAACTTCGGATCACTATTAGGAATCTGCCTAATCATACAAATCATAACAGGGTTATTCCTAGCCATACATTACTGCCCAGACATCAATATAGCATTTTCCAGAGTAAGACACATTTGCCGAGACGTCAATAACGGATGACTACTACGAACACTACACGCAAATGGGGCCTCACTATTCTTCACGTGCATTTTCATACATACAGGACGAAACATATACTACGGCTCATACAAATTCACACATACATGATCGATTGGAGTCCTACTCCTAATCCTAACCATAGCAGCCGGATTCCTGGGATATGTACTACCATGAGGACAAATATCATTCTGAGGAGCAACCGTAATTACTAACCTGCTATCAGCAGTACCATATATAGGACAAGAATTAGTACAATGAGTATGAGGAGGCTTCGCTGTAGATAACGCAACCCTAACACGATTCTTCGCACTCCACTTTCTAGTACCATTTGTAATTGCAGCAATAACCATAGTCCACCTTCTATTCCTACACCAAACAGGATCAAACAATCCACTAGGACTAAACAAAAATACGGACAAAATCCCATTCCACCCTTACTTCACAGCAAGGGACATCGTAGGATTCGCCGTTACGATCATAATCCTAACAACAGTAACCCTTAGAGAACCATACATCCTAGCAGACCCAGACAACTTCACACCAGCAAACCCACTGGTAACACCAGTACATATTCAACCAGAATGATACTTCCTATTCGCATACGCAATTCTACGCTCAATCCCTAATAAATTAGGAGGAGTAATTGCACTAGCAATATCAATCGCAATCCTATTCGTCATACCAGTATACAAATCAAAATTCCGAGGAACACAATTCTACCCAATCAATCAAACACTATTTTGAACAATAACCAATACAGTAATCCTACTTACTTGAATTGGAGCCCGCCCAGTTGAAGAACCATACATCTTAACTGGACAAATCCTAACAGTGCTATACTTCCAATACTTCATCTCAAATCCACTAATAACAAAACTATGAGATAAAATAACTTAACTAAGTTAAAAAGCAACAGAATAAGCCTAATGTCTTGAAAACATTATGAGAGAAGTTTAAATCTTCTATTAACTTAACATACCTAAATTAATACACCTACAATAAAGAAAAAATAAAAACCCTAACCCCAACAAAAAACAAAAGATAATTCAATGAAAGAGGTAAAAATCTCTTCCAAGCCAAATACATTAACTTATCATAACGAAATCGTGGCAAAGTACCACGAACCCAAATAAACAAAAAAGACACAAAGGACAACTTAATATAAAAAAATAGAGAATAAAGATCACAACCCAAAAAAATTACACAAAACAACAATCTCATAAAAAGAATACTGGCATACTCGGCCAAGAAAATCAACGCAAAGCCCCCAGCACCATACTCAACGTTAAAACCAGAGACCAACTCAGACTCACCCTCGGCAAAATCAAAAGGTGTACGATTAGTCTCAGCCAAACAAGAAATAAACCAAACAAAAGACAAAGGAAAAGAGAAAAAAATTAACCAAACATAGAACTGAAATAAATAAAAATAAACCAAATTATAACTACAAATCAAAATAACAAAAGAAAACAAAATAAAGGCCAATCTTACCTCGTAAGAAATAGTCTGAGCCAAAGCACGCAAAGCCCCCAATAAAGAATATCTAGAATTAGAAGACCAACCAGCAACCATTACAGTATAAACACCCAATCTAGTACAAGCCAAAAAAAACAACAAACCCAACTCAAAGGAAATAAAACCTCTCAAATAAGGAATCAACAACCAAACCAACAAAGAAAGGAATAAACCAAAGACAGGAGAAAAATAATAAACCAAGTAATTAGAAACCAAAGGAAAGTACTGCTCCCTAGAAAATAACCTAATAGCATCTCTAAAGGGTTGAAGAATACCAACAAATCCCACCCTATTAGGACCCCTTCGAATGTGAACATAGCCCAAAACCCTCCGCTCCAAAAGGGTAAGAAAAGCCACACCAACCAGAACAAACAGAACCAACAGTAAAAAAACTACAACAAAAAATAAATAACTCAACATACATACTACTTGTAACATTAAAAATTTACATTAACAGATTCTAAATCTAACGCACTTATCTGCCAAAATAGTCAGTTAATAACATTCAACAAATATTAAAATTATTCCAAATACCTGGTCCTCTCGTACTAAGGTATAAAACTCCATTATAGATAGAAACCAACCTGGCTCACGCCGGTTTGAACTCAGATCATGTAAGATTTTAAAGGTCGAACAGACCCAATAATTTTCCAGCTCCTACACCGAAAATAAACCTTAATCCAACATCGAGGTCGCAAACCCCCCTGCCGATAAGAACTCTCAAGGGAGATAACGCTGTTATCCCTAAGGTAATTTAATCTTACAATCAAAATAAATGGATCAAACAAATATAAATAAATATAACAATACAAAGGAGGGGTTAAATTATATCCCTCCCATCACCCCAACAAAACATATTAAACGGCCCAGTGAACCCTCACAAACAGAAAGAGACCATAATAAATGTTAAACTCTATAGGGTCTTCTCGTCCCATAAAAACATCTAAGAATTTTAACTCAAAGACCAAATTCAATAAACAATTCAAAATTAAGACAGCCC